GATATTAAAGAAAGTTTCGGGTTGCCTAGTATTCCACCAATTAGTAACCCAGTATTCTAGACTTTTATGAAATAAAAGAGAGATACACCCAGGCAAAAATACTATAGATGCAAGATATAGAAGGGGAATGAATGCTTTCTTTTTTTCCATTTTTTTCATCTGTGAATTCTTAATGAACCCACCTCGTTTGTAAACTCTATGCGATCCAATATTTCTATCAAGCAATGAGTTCTATTACAAGGTATCTTTCCTTTGAATCTATTCACTGTTTTTTATTTTTGATGTATTGGTTATGGTTAGTCCTTGAATATATAAAGAATATCCAAATAGAATAAGAGTCCGTCTCAAATTCGAATGAAGAAATAAAAAAAATTGGACCTAATCCCGAAATGGGATAGTGTGATATAGGAGATGCCGCTAGTATTTTTTTTTATTTTTTACCTCCTGATGAGAAATAATTTTCAGTTCATTTCAAAATACTTCAATCGGTACACGCAAGAAATAGGCTAATTCCGCAGCTTTTTGTTCAATTTCTCGTGGAGTCAAATTCTCATCAGTACGAGTCAAGGGAATAGCTCCCTGGCCTCGGATGTCCATATAAAGGACACGCCGGGCATAAATACCCTCTTTAACTTCTATTCTGATGGACTGAACATCTTTCATAAGGAATCGAAGGAAGATGCGACGATTTTTTCCAGGAAATCCCCAACGAAAAATACACACAATTCCTTCCTTTCTATCGAATCGATCATAACCACTACCTACATTCCAGGAGATTGTGCACCACAAATAGGAACTAATAAAGAGACCTGCGATGCCATAGAAAGACATGACGAGCCCTTGTGGAAAAAAAATGATTTGCTGAGACGGAAATAAAGATATCAAATTCCTACCAAGATAACTGGACGTTCCAACCAACAAGAATCCTAATGAACCTAAAAAAAGGATAAAGGCCCAGCAGAAATTACTTGTTTTTCGAGACCCCGTTATAAGTTCTATCCATATATGTTCTGATCGCCAACTCATACTAGATCCGGTTGCATTTTATTGAAATTGAGAGAATAACCCCCCAAAAATTTGACTTTACTCTTTTTTTTCGAAGTAACTCTCATCAACTAGCACTATTCTGGTGGGAACCTTTAGGCATAATTCATCGAATTGGCTAGATGTAAAATACTAGTATCCCCTTTATATGATCTCCTATAGATAGAGATAGTGACATGCATTTCATTGACTTTACATTTCAGAGATCTGCGGATCCTGATCTATTTTTAAATAGCTATAATTATTTTAAACATATAACATAGTCCACATGCATAAGAGCTCTTTCATTTACATTTAATTCATGTTCGGAAGAAGGCACATCTTATACGATATTCTACTAAATGGATATCCATTTTATGATCCATGTATAATCTACGTCTTGAAAAAAATGGCTGAGATTGGGTCGCATCGGGTTTAAAAAATCTTGTTTCTTTGAACATGAAGAGATAAAGAAGCCATTGCAATTGCCGGAAATACTAGACCCACTAAAGGCACAAAAATAGATGGTAAGTTAAGAGTTGTCATAGAATGGGTACCTCGGTTTAATATTTGTACCTGTTATTCTTAATATTATATATTTAAAAATTCGTTATTAATTTTAAGTCGTATATAATTATACTATAAATGAGTATATAATAAGTGCAAGGAATGTAGAACTAAAAAAATGTACTTATTACTTTAATTTTTCTACATGGAATATATGTCTGATAAACTAACAGCTTGTTCGCCACAAAAAAATAATTGACCTTAAAGGTCTACTTGATTCCATTTTTATTCGAAGTAAAGAAAGCGTGGAGCTGAAATAACTCATTCAGAACGCCTTTTAAAAGATTACGTGGTACGATTGTATCGAATAAGCCCTTATGGAATAAATATTCAGCCGCTTGTGAACCTTCAGGTACTGTCTTATTCAATGTTTGTTCAATTACCCGTTTACCCGCAAATGCAATGTAGGCATTGGGTTCAGCAATAATGATATCCCCCAACATACCAAAACTAGCCGTCACCCCACCAGTAGTAGGAGATGTAAGGATTGATATATAGAATAACTTTTTATTTGATTGATAATCATATAAAGCCGAAGATATTTTAGCCATTTGCATCAAACTCAAACTTCCTTCTTGCATCCGTGCGCCTCCGGAAGCACATACTAGAATAAGAGGTAGAAATTTATTGGTAGCATACTCGACCAACCGGGTGATTTTCTCGCCTACTACGGATCCCATACTACCCCCCATAAACTGAAAATCCATAACCCCAATTGCTATAGGAATACCGTTTAGTTGACCTGTGCCTGTTTGAACAGCCTCAGTTAATCCTGTCTTTCTTTGATAAGAATCAATGCGCTCTTTATAAGGTTCCTCCTCTGAATGAAATTCAATGGGATCAAGAGAGACCATGTCTTCATCCAAAGGATCCCAAGTACCTGCATCAATCGAAAGCTCGATTCTATCTG